TAATTTGAGCCAATAGGGTTCCATTAGATAAGAACAGATTTGATAAATATTGATAACTCTCGGATAGAGTATTAGAACGAAACAATCCATTTGATAATGAACTATTGGTTCTAAACTGTCTCTGTCGATCAATCAACAATTCGAAATTCTGTTCTGGCATATTCTTCCTAAACCAGCGTTTATTTATATATTTCCAATAAATTTTTTTTGTTTGGCAAGTCAAAAGTACATTTGGCATCTCCTCATCTGCAACCAATTCTCGATGTGAAAACACAGATACAAAAGGATCATCTTGGAATAGCAAAAAGAGTGGATCCGAGGGTTCCCAAATGAATTGGCTTATTCGAAAAACGCCTTGTTCTTTGAAAGATCTATTTTGTGTCTGGTAGTCCATCGTTCCATCCTGCAAGAACTCCGAATCATTCTCTTGCTCTTGAAGCTCACCCTCTTCATCATAAATGATCTGCTTGTCCCAAAATGACCTTTCCCAATAGGGAAATCCGAATTCATTGGACATACAATCATCAAACAGAAATTCCCAAGGACGCCATATTCGAGGAGCCCAAACTATGTGATTGAATAAATCCTCCTCTAGCGGGTCGAGGACTCCTTCCCCTTCTTCGAACCCCGATTCATATTTTTCATAGAGAAATCTATGATCAAGGATAGAACGAGATCCATTTTGAATCATATTTATGGGATTCCTTGGTTCGGGCCTAAGAAGAAACGTTACTCCATCATTATCAAACGGACTTCCTGTCTGTGACGATCCCAGCAGAGCACCTTCTACTTCTAATAGACCATGAACTAGATCAGAATCATTATAAAGGAGTCTATAAGAAGTGAGACCATCATTTTTTTCATTAGGTCCGGTTAGAGACCAAAGGTTTTGAGCGACGGATCCGGCAGAACAACTCAAAAGATAAAGAAGTATCGTTAATTTCTTCATGCTTGTTCCAAGTTCCAAGTACCATTTGTACAAATCAGAATCTCCCCCGTTACATGATTTCTTCTTCATATAGATAGATATAGGATCTATGGAAAAATTACTTAGAAGTAGATTTTGTGAAACAGCCCTTCCTATCTGATAGAAAAGTATACCATGATCCTGAACCGATCTTATCTGAGATCTAAAATCCCAAGTTTGTCTATGAAGAGCGTGTCTAATTATATTAGTGTCTATAATGGATTTTTTTTGTATAATACTAATCGATAGCGCCTCATTGGTAAGTGCTACAAGATCTCGTACATTAGAACCCAGAGTTATGGACCCGCATCCATTAGTATCGAACATTTTCTTTTCCAAGTGAAAACCCCGCGTATGAGAAAGACTGAAAAAGTGCTTTCTTTGTTGTGGAATAAGAAGCCTTCGTATTTTAATACACGTATTTAATTTATTCGGAGCTATTAGAGCGGGATCCACTTTTTGGGGAGTATGAGTCGAAGCAATAACAAGAATATTTCGAGTAGAAGATTTTTCAGAATCCATGGAAAGAGAGTTCACTAATACACCCAGGGATAAGTCATTCGACTCATTCCCATCCAGATCATGAATGTTCGGAATCCAAATTATGCAGGGAGACATTGCTTTTGCTAATTCGAATTGAAGCTTGAGAAAAAATCGGTCTATTTCCGGTATGATATCCTCAGGTATCGGATCCTCCATACTTAGAAACTCCAAATGGCTATCATAGTTACGGTCGAGATAGTCACTATCATATCGATCCAAATTATAGCAATTATCCTCGTTGCTAGGTAAAAGACTGTAAATGGTACCCTCTCTATCATCAAAAAGATCATCATCGTCATCATCAAAAAGATCATTAATATCAAAACCTTTCGGATAGTTATCCAGGAACTTGTTTACAGATACTGTAATTAAAGGAACATAGGAGTTTGTAGCTAGATATTTGACCAAATAGGATCGTCCAGTTCCTATAGAACCTATCACTAAAATACCCCGAGGAGGGGATAGGGCTAAGCGGAGCGAAAAGGGTTTTCCATGAGATGGGAAATCCAAACTGGTAGTCGCACACGGGGTTTCTGAATAAGTGATTGTCTGATAATGAGCGAGGAATATCCGTCTTTCTGCTAAGCAGGATGTATTGAACTCATAATTTAGTAGATACTTTTTATGAATGTCAATTAAATTTCGTAAGTAAATTGTTCCCGGTTGCTCAATCATTTGATAACCAGAGTTATTCTTTGATAAATGATAACTATTAGTCAGACTCAATAAAATTTGATCAATCCTTTTTTCTGTCGTTAAGGTAGAGAACTGAACCATGAATTCCCTTTCTTTATCAGCAATGAAATCACTGTTCAAGATCCAGGATTCTATTTTATCATCAATCCAATCACTATTCACATCTTTTCTTTTTCTTATCAAGGTATAGATTGCTTTACTTGTCTGACTTAAATGTCTAGTATTTCTCAAAAACTCGATTCGATTGATGGGATTTGGTATAATCCTTATGAGATCGATGAGATTCAAATCTTTCTTCTTCGAACGTATGGATTTGACCCCATAAGCGGGACCACCACCCCTTGGCATGTTGCCAGCAGAAGCCGAACCTCGTCTTTCTTCTAGAAAATTTCCTAATTGTTCCAGAGCAACGACAAACATATCCTTTAACCCGAAAGAATTCAGTTCTGATATAGGATACCTATCTATAAGTTTTTCCAACTCAATCATGTATGATGGAATCATCAAAGATTTCACTTCTTCGAACTCTCTCTGTAAATCATTACAGAATCGAGAAACAAATACAAGATGTGTATGAACCAGATATCCGGTAACAAGAAGAAGGATAAGGATTAAAACAAAGAACTCCCTCAGATGTGTCGATATCAACGGTGACTCATTTTCCAAGCACACGCTCACAAGAAAATGATGTAAACACTTACTCGAAATATCACTTATAGGATTCCGTGGTGAAAGACACAATTTTTCCCGAAGAATTCGCTTGGATCCATCCCTAATATCATGAAAAATGGATACAAATTGTTGAAATTTAGGACTCCTACGTAGTATCGCCAATAGGTCTAAAAAAGTATCTAAAAATATTAAATTTAGATATTCGTGTCCTGTCCGGGTAAGTAACAATTGTATTATATATGGTTGGAATTGCTTCAATTTTGAGAGAGTTGAAAAAACACTATTTCTTTGTCTATACATTGGCCCTTTTTCAAAGCGTTTTGGTAAACAAGGATGGTGTTTTTTCCTCTTTTTGGATGGTACATATTTCTCAGAATATTTTGTTAAACAAGGACGGTGTTTTTTCTTCTTTTCGGATTTTTTCCTCCAATATTCCCGATTTTTAACAAGCCCACCAGAATGAATTCTCTCTGGATTATCAATCAAATCCACCTTTAGATTATAAATCAAATCCATCTTTGAACCTAAATTCAAATCCTCAAGCCTCATATACTGAAACTCGATTAACATAGGCTCTGGCTCTCTTTTTTTTTTTTTTGATGGTTTGTTTAATAAATATAAATCGAGGAATTGTCCATACATAAAATATGTAAAATCATAATTACAGGACCTTTCCACATATTGATTATCCAAGTGATCAAAGAATTTAAGTAGATCTGCTTTATAAAAAGAGGATATCAATGAACTTCGATGAAATTCTTTGACGGGGAAAAGGTTCAGCCAATTGTCTTGATCTTGATAGTCATCGTGTAATATCATTGAGAAATAGGAGTTAGAAAAAGATTTCCAGAAATAGGTGTTAGAAAAAGATTTCCAGAAATAGAAATAGGAGTTAGAAAAAGATTTCCAGAAATAGAAATAGGAGTTAGAAAAAGATTTCCTGCGCTTCTTCTTCTCTTCTTCTTTCTTTTTCTTCTTTCTAGTATGGAATGATATCCAATTTTCTCTCTTATTGAACTCATTGAAGGATAATTTTGATTTTTGAGAAGTATAAAAGTCATCCAATAAGAAGGGTTTTCTTTTTTTCAAATGAACGATTTGAAGACCTATTGATTCTAACAACTGATTCCCGAGTGGATCATTCGGACGTTTCAATTCATACATGTGGATCTCGGACCTATGAATGGGTATATTACCGAAACTCACAAAGAAAAAAGGAAGTGAGTTAGACAAAAATGGAAGAAACTTGGACAAAAATGGAAGAAACTTGGACAAAAATAAATAAGGTGACTTAGACAAGAAATAAAGTGACTTAGACAAGAAATAAAGTGACTTATTTTTGTCAATAACCTCAGACCAATCAATCGAATATGCATTCATATGTAATCGATCGAACACTACTTGAAATGGATCGAAGACTACTTGAAAACGGCTATTCTGCTCAGAAATGAAACGGTCCAAATGTTCCTGGAAATTCTTACTCCCATTGGACCATTTGTATTTATATGCATTTGGATCCTTATTCATAGTCATAGATCTCTCGGTTTGATAAATCAAATCCTTCTGGTTTTTTTTCCAGTTTGAGAAATGTTGGTTGATCGTGTATTTCCTTGTAGGTCTATGATTAAGAATATTTTTTCTATGATTAACAATATTTTTTCCTATTTGATACCTTTGAATTACATATTCCGAGTTGTGATGGAATAGATTCGATAGGTTCTTTATGTATCCATAGGTATTGTTTGGATAAAAAGATTCATTCTCTTCGTAAAAAAGAGGAGGTAGAACCAATAAAGATTTCTGTTTTGATTCATGCCAGGAGTTGACTTCATTTATGAATTTTTGTTTTTTATCCAATCTGGAAAAATCAATCGAAAAAGAAAATCCATTATGATACACTAGATCCGGCTTAGTTATTGATAGATTGAATGGATTTGCCATTTCTTGAAATATCTTGTGTAACAAGTATCCTGCCCTATTCCGGTCATGGAATAGATGAAATAACCCAAAAAGTCGATTTTTGTTCAAGAATGAATCGGAACTATAAAGCTCATCTTTCGCAACCCCAACACATCCTGGATCGGATGAAATAGGATGAATTGAGACAGTATTTTGTAAATAG